AATATAATAATATAAAATAAATAATATATTATAATATATTATATAAAATAATATATAAAATAATATATTATATAATATATTATATACATATTATATACATATATATAAATAATATATATATCTAATAATATATAATATATAATAATCTAATAATATAAAATTATAATATATAATAATCTAATAATATAAAATTATAATATATAATAATCTAATAATATAAAATAAATATAAAATATAATAATATAATATATATCTAATTCTAATATTTACTAATATTTAGAATACTAATACTAATATTTATAATATTTAGAATTAAACGAATATAGATAAACTAAACTAAGTCAAGGTATTTTTTTTTTTTCAGCTTTGGCAAAACGATCACAATTGATAGAATTATATTATTCAGTAAAGTACTAAATTAGTAATATTAATATTCCTAGCTCTAAAGCCCACTCCTTCCCCATACTACAAGTGAAAGAGAAAATGTAAACACTACCATTAAAGCAGCCCAAGCGAGACTTACTATATCCATGTGAATGATGTCCCTTATCTCTATGAAATGAAGTATTTATTCCATTATTAATTCATAATTATAGTGGAATCAATGGTGCATAGTCAAAATAGGATTCTTACTTACGGCTAGTGATGAAACAATTTTACGAATCCACTCGTAAAAAGGTCCTTTATTTCTTAGTCAATAGATTCTATTGAAATTTAAAGAATTGGAAATAATAAATAATAAGAAATAATAAAATAAAATATAAAAATATATAAAAAAAATAGAAATATTAAATATATTAAATATATATTATATTTATATTATTATTTATAAATATTTATAAATATATATTATTTATTAAATATATTTATTAAATATATATTATATTTATATTATATAAGATATATAAGATAGATAATGATATAAGATAGATAATGAAATAGAAGAAAAAAAAAAAATAAGAAAAGAAGAATAACCATTTTGATTTCATTTCTGAGCACTCAGAGCCTATCCTGAGTTTGGATACAAAGTATCCTCGCTCAGTTCTTTCCACATCTTTAACCTTAGGAACCAAAATGGAGTGTCTCTTAGGAATCCTTGGATACCAAGATTTACGACTTCTTATTTTCATAGTTCTGATGCCCAGAATAGAATGAATTATCATTATTTCTTTTATTTGGTTCAATTCAGAATAGCCCAAACCAATGCATTAATAAGATTGGATTGCTTCAGATTTATTGGTATCTGTTTGAACCACACTCATAAACCAGATTTTTATAAATTTTTATAAAAAAGATGACAGTCTTTTATAGGACCTACGGGTTCTCAAAATCAAGTATCGACAGATCTAGTCCCTTGCCTATGCTTTTGCGGGGCAAGAATTTGTCAAGTTCGATCAGCAGGATTAAAAACTTCCAAGTCTTTTTTTGTTGATCAGGCGACACCCAGATTTGAACTGGGGATAAAGGATTTGCAGTCCCCCGCCTTACCACTTGGCCATGTCGCCAAATTCCATTTGTATTCCCTTAATGGATGAAAAATCCAATTTATTTACGACTAATTATTATCAATTACAATTCTAATCAATTCTAATATTATAATATTATATTCTAAATATTAATATTAATTATAATATTATATGTGTATATGTAAACCCCAGAACAGTGTAAACTACAGAGCTGGAATTTTTATACGTGGATACCGAATGAATAGAAAATGGACATTATGATTATGATTTTTGATCGAGTGCGACTTGACCTATGTTGCACCAAGTTCAATTATGAGAAAAGATGCGATATATGGATAGCTATATTGGCATGTGCCGGTATGTACTTCCTAAAGATTACTCCTATGAGTATTACGTACGCAATTCAATTGTATTTTATAAATTCTACTACCAAAAAAGATTTGTGAATTACTTTTTGAGCGTTTGTGCTAAAAATAGTTAAACTCTATGCTATTCCTGATTCTTCTGTTTTTATCTCATTCATAGAGAGCAGATTGATTCCCAAATTCATTTATTTTTTGTACCCTGATCGTAATATCATAATAAAAGAATTGGGTAGAAATTGGATCAATTTTCTTATCCGATACCGATAAAAGACTCCGTCAACCTAAGTGACAGAATTTTTTCCCAGGAATGCTTTATCAATTTTAATTTCTTTCTATTTGTACCTGGCTCAAATTCGAACTTGCGTAAAAAATGCCCTCCATTTCTCTGTCTTGCTTCCGTTCATACGTATGATATATATGGATAGAGTTGGCTAAAATTTTATGTGATTCAGTAAACAGAATACCCATTCCATCATTGCTAGATCGATCGGTATGGTTCGATGAATAGTGAGCTAAGCCAATAATGGGATTTTTTCAATAAAGAGGAAACTTCAGATTAAGATGCTCCAGAATGGAAATGAAGGAATGTCCACAATACCTGGATTTAGTCAGATACAATTTGAGGGATTTTTTAGGTTCATTAATCAGGGCTTGGCGGAAGAATTTCATAAGTTTCCAAAAATTGAAGATAGAGATCAAGAAATTGAATTTAATTTATTTGTGGAAACATATCAATTGGTAGAGCCCTTGATAAAAGAAAGAGATGCTGTATATGAATCACTCACATATTCTTCTGAATTATATGTACCCGCGGTCTTAATTTGGAAAACCGATAGAAATATGCAAGAACAAACAGTTTTTATTGGGAACATCCCTATAATGAATTCTTTTGGAACCTCTATAGTAAATGGAATATACCGAATTGTGATCAACCAAATATTGCAAAGTCCTGGTATTTACTACCGTTCAGAATTGGAACATAACGGAATTTCTGTCTATACCAGTACTATAATATCGGATTGGGGGGGAAGGTCAGAATTAGAAATTGACAGAAAAGCAAGGATATGGGCCCGTGTAAGTAGAAAACAAAAAATATCTATTCTAGTTCTATCATCAGCTATGGGTTCGAATATAAGAGAAATTCTAGATAATGTTTGTTACCCTGAGATTTTATTGTCTTTCCCGAATGAAAAAGAGAAAAAAAAGATTGGGTCAAAAGAAAATGCTATTCTGGAGTTTTATCAACAATTTGCTTGTGTAGGGGTAGGGGGAGATCCGGTATTTTCTGAGTCCTTATGCAAGGAATTACAAAAGAAATTTTTTTACCAAAGATGTGAATTAGGAAAGATTGGTCGACGAAATATAAACCGGAGACTGAATATTGATATACCCCAAAACAATACATTTTTGTTACCACAAGATATATTGGCTGCTGTGGATCATTTGATTGAAATGAAATTTGGAATGGGTATACTTGACGATATGAATCACTTGAAAAATAAACGTATTCGTTCTGTCGCAGATCTATTACAGGATCAATTCGGATTGGCTCTTGTTCGTTTAGAAAATGCGGTTCGAGGAACTATATGTGGAGCAATCAGGCATAAATTGATACCGACTCCTCAAAATTTGGTAACTTCAACTTCATTCACAACTACTTATGAATCGTTTTTTGGCCTACACCCTTTATCTCAAGTTTTGGATCGAACTAATCCGTTGACACAAATTGTTCATGGGCGAAAATGGAGTTATTTGGGTCCTGGGGGATTGACGGGGCGAACTGCTAGTTTTCGGATACGAGATATCCACCCGAGTCACTATGGACGTATTTGCCCAATTGACACGTCCGAAGGAATCAATGTTGGACTTATTGGATCATTAGCTACTCATGTTAAGGTTGGTTATTGGGGATCTATAGAGAGTCCTTTTTATGAATTATCTGAGAGATCAAAAGAGGCACAGATGGTTCATTTATCACCAAATAGAGATGAATATTATATGGTAGCAGCAGGAAATTCTTTGGCCTTGAATCGGGGTATTCAAGAGCAACAGGTTGTTCCGGCTCGATATCGTCAAGAATTCCTGACTATTGCATGGGAAGAGATTCATCTTAGAAGCATTTTTACTTTCCAATATTTTTCTATTGGAGCTTCCCTCATTCCTTTTATCGAGCATAATGATGCGAATCGAGCTTTAATGAGTTCTAATATGCAGCGCCAAGCAGTTCCCCTTTCTCGTTCCGAAAAGTGCATTGTTGGAACTGGGTTGGAAGGCCAAACGGTTCTAGATTCGGGTATTTCAGCTATAGCCGAACACAAGGGAAAAATCATTTATACTGATACTCACAAGATCGTTTTCTCAAGTAATGGGGATACTCTAAGCATTCCATTAGTTATATATCAACGTTCCAACAAGAATACTTTTATGCATCAAAAAACTCAGGTTCGGCGGGGTAAATATATTAAAAAGGGACAAATTCTAGCGGGTGGTGCGGCCACAGCTGGTGGGGAACTCGCTTTAGGAAAAAATGTATTAGTAGCTTATATGCCATGGGAAGGTTACAATTTTGAAGACGCAGTACTAATTAGTGAACGTCTGATTTATGAAGATATTTATACTTCTTTTCACATCCGGAAATATGAAATTCAGACTCATGTAACAAGCCAAGGTCCTGAAAGAATAACTAAGGAGATTCCGCATTTAGAGGCTCATTTACTCCGAAATTTAGACAGAAATGGAATTGTTATGCTGGGATCTTGGATAGAAACAGGTGATATCTTAGTAGGTAAATTAACACCTCAGACAGTGAATGAATCATCATATGCCCCAGAGGATAGATTATTACGAGCTATACTTGGCATTCAGGTATCCACTTCAAAAGAAACTTCGCTAAGACTACCTATAGGTGGAAGGGGCCGAGTTATTGATGTGAGATGGATCCGTAGAAAGGGGGGTTCCAATTATAATCAAGAAAGGATTCGTGTATATATTTCACATAAACGTGAAATAAAAGTGGGGGATAAAGTAGCTGGAAGGCATGGGAATAAAGGTATAATTTCTAAAATTTTGTCTAGACAAGATATGCCCTATTTGCAAGATGGAACGCCCGTTGATATGGTATTCAACCCATTGGGAGTCCCCTCACGAATGAATGTGGGACAGATATTTG